ATTAACCAACCAAAATTAGCTTCAGTCATTATATATTGAACAGAAGCAAAAGCCTCAGTAACGGTTGGACGATAGTAAAAAGTCATAGCAAACCCCGTAGCTACTTGTACTAAAAAACAAGTAAGCGTAATTCCTCCTAGACAATAAAATATGTTTACATGAGGGGGAACGTATTTACTAGTTATATCATCTGCAATCGCCTGAATTTCAAGACGTTCTTCAAACCAATCATACACTTTATTGAGATAGGTAAACCGAGGGTTCTCCCCCTCTGAGAACCGTATATAAGAATTTCATCTCATACGGCTCAAACAGAAACACCAAAATACTAGTTCTAACAGATATTTGTAATAAAAAATTGAAAACTTTTTAATCCTATGATTTGAGTCAATTTTTTCTCAAAATACGAAAGAATAAAAATCCAAAAAATATTCTTTTTTCTTTGTGTTTATAATGCTAAACTATCAAGTCGGCTCATTCGTGTTTATATTATGGATCATTACAGGCTTCTTGAATCTTCTATTTACCTATTTTTTTTTTTTATTTGTGTGTAATGCTACTTTACTCTTGTTTTCTTTATTATTTATTGATAGGAATTCTCTTGTTAAGACCCTATGAATCAATTAAAACCACAGATTCATACTAGAACCACGATGAGTCAATAAAACCTTCCAAAACAAAAGAAAAAAGTTCAAAAATTCTCTGAGTAAGAATCTTTGGATCATCGCTTATTCAATGATTTTTTATAATGAAAATAATAAATGCAAAGAAACGTTTATAATAATAATAAACAAAGAATAAACGGGAGTTGAAAAAAAAAAATTTTTGATTTATCACTTCTAACTCTTTTTTTGGAGTCCGGCTGCGAGGTCTGATAAGTATCAATCATAGTTATAATATTTTTTAATTTATTTCATATATTGCGTGCTCCAGATACTAGACTAGACTTAATATCCAACGAAATAAAACCATTTTGATCAAGATGACAGATTTTTTTTCTGTAGTATCCATAGGATCAATTATAACAAGTCACACACTCATATTCCGGAAATACATAAAAAAAAAAAAAAAAATTCCACGATCGAACTACCAAACAAGAGTGGGATAAAAACGGGAGACCCACAATATTTCTATTGAGCAGTTATTTAGGGGTTCTTGTGAATCTAATCTAATTCATTGAAATTCCGTCCAGTAAAATGGAAGAATTATAAATCTCCAAAATAATAGACAAAAATATCGCAAATAGAGCCATCGCAACACCCATCAAAGGAGTAGTTCCCCAACCAGGAGCTACTTTCCCATATTCCGAATTCAATGGTTTCAGTAAATCCCCTATAATCGTTCGTCTTGGACCAGATCTAGAACTATCCTCAACTGTTTGTGTAGCCATAAATTCTATTTTGTATTGATTGAGATCTGTTGACTTTGTATACCATTCCATTGTAAATAAATGATCTTATCATAGATCCATTGTGGTCTTGAAATTATATAAAAATAAAAATGGAAACAGCAACTCTAGTTGCCATCTCTATATCTGGTTTACTTGTAAGTTTTACCGGGTATGCCTTATATACTGCTTTTGGGCAACCCTCCCAACAACTAAGAGATCCATTCGAGGAACATGGGGACTAGTTGAAGTAAAGGAAAGAGCCTCCCAATATTGGGAGGCTCTTTCCTTTACTTCAACTAATGAAAAATCATTTCAACTTTTTAGTTGGAACTTTAGGTGGTTCGCGAAAAAAGATAGCGAAAAAAATGATTCCTAGAGTCGAGACTAAGAGGAATGTATAAACCAATGCTTCCATAGATTTAATTTCGGTTTACAATTATAGCTTCCATACCTATTTATTGGGGAATTTTTTCCGGATAAAGTTCAAGACAAAAGTCAAAAAAACAAAAAGGCAGCAATCCAAATCAAGATTTATCCGGTATTCTATCTATGTCAAATCACAAAAATAAAGGAAAAAAATAACCGAGCAATGTTATATCAGACTACTTGTCTTCTTGTAGTTGGATCTCCCAGTTTTTGGAATGCACCAAATTCTACTTGCGCATCCAAATCTGGATCAATACCAGCAAAGACATCTCTGAACAAGGTTCTAGCACCATGCCAGATGTGTCCGAAGAAGAAGAGCAAAGCAAACGAAGCATGCCCAAAAGTAAACCAACCCCTTGGACTACTACGAAAAACCCCATCGGATTTCAAAGTAGCACGATCTAATTCAAAAATTTCACCCAATTGAGCACGTCTAGCATATTTTTTCACAGTAGCAGGATCACTATAACTGATTCCATTGAGTTCACCGCCATAGAACTCAACAGTTACACCTACTTGTTCAACACTATACTTCGATTCTGCCCTTCTAAAAGGAACATCAGCTCTAACAATTCCATCTCCATCTACCAAAACAACCGGAAATGTTTCAAAAAAGGTGGGCATACGACGTACAAAAAGTTCACGCCCTTCTTTATCTTTAAAAATGGGGTGTCCTAACCACCCAACAGCTATTCCATCTCCGTTGTCCATGGAGCCCGCTCTGAATAATCCACCTTTTGCGGGATTATTGCCGATGTAATCATAAAAAGCTAATTTTTCAGGAATTTTAGACCAAGCTTGGGATAAACTTTGATTTTCGGCTAGGCCAGCACCTACTCTTCGATATATTTCTTGCTGGAAGTATCCCTGATCCCATTGATAACGAGTAGGACCAAATAATTCAATGGGGGTAGTTGCTGAACCATACCACATAGTTCCAGCAACAACAAAAGCTGCGAAAAAGACAGCAGCAATACTACTGGAAAGGACTGTTTCAATATTTCCCATACGTAATCCTTTGTATAGACGTTGGGGCGGACGGACACTAAGATGGAACAGGCCCGCTAATATACCCAATGTACCTGCTGCAATATGATGAGAGGCTATTCCTCCCGGAACAAAAGGATCAAACCCTTCCACACCCCACGCTGGATTAACAGATTGTACCCTTCCGGTTAATCCATAAGGATCGGACACCCATATTCCAGGACCATATAATCCTGTTACATGAAATGCACCAAAACTAAAGCAAGCCACCCCTGCAAGAAATAAATGAATTCCAAAAATCTTCGGTAAATCCAAAGAAGGTTTTCCTGTACGTTCATCACAAAATATTTCTAGATCCCAATACACCCAATGCCAAATAGCTGCCAAGAAGCATAAGCCAGAAAACACAATATGTGCTCCGGCCACACCTTCGTAACTCCAAATACCCGGATTCGTTATAGTCCCTCCTGTGATACTCCAACCGCCCCATGAATTGGTTATTCCTAAACGAGTCATGAAGGGTATAACGAACATACCTTGTCTCCACATTGGATCAAGAACAGGATCAGAGGGATCAAAAACCGCTAATTCGTATAGAGCCATTGAACCGGCCCAACCAGCAACTAGAGCTGTATGCATTATATGAACAGAAAGCAAACGACCGGGATCATTCAATACGACGGTATGAACACGATACCAAGGCAAACCCATGGAAATACCCCTTTAGCAACGAAAAATAGACACTATGTAACTTTATTGCACTCAAAAAAAAACTAGTAGGCTATGGACCTCCCCCTTTCAGGAGATTATCTCAGAGAAAGGATTACTATTTGGTCTATTCTATTATTTTAGTAATAATGGAAAAATTAGGTTCGTAGGAACAAAAAGAAGCAGATCTATTCTATACCCGATAAGTACCAATACGCAATGGTGAGTCGGAGTTGATCCTATTTTCTATGAGTGAATGCATACAGATTTTTTCATGATAGAAAAAAAAAAGACCTATTCGAAAGAATTTTCCTTTATTCATTCTGTCTTCCTTTTTTATGAACTTATTCAATTTATATATAAAATATGATAAAAAAAAAGGTAAAATCTGATAAAGACAAATCTTATTTATTAAGACAATAAACCTGTGGTTACGCTTCCATATCAAAGTGAGCTATAGTACTTAATTTTTTTTTTTTTTCTTTCATTTTATGCCTATTGGTGTTCCACAAGTACCTTTTCGAAGTCCTGGAGAGGAAGATGCATCTTGGGTTGACGTATAGTGCGACTTGTCAGATATATTGGGTCATATGGGATTTCCCCGTTCTCTCCCCCGATCGAGATATCCTCTCTTTCGCCCAAGAAAGCTTGATTTAATTATCAAAAATTTGGAGCGTGAAGTGTAATTAGATCCATTTTTTTTGAGGGGGTATACAGATTAATCTTATCAATTAGAAAAATTTATGGTTTGCTTGGTTGGACCAATAAAATGAAGTATAGAGGCTCCGTTTAGAAAAAACCCAATTTTGAATATATGGATTCGATAATTACTACTTGTATCATATTTTAGTTATAAATAGCAGTGATCTAAAACTGCTAATCAATCGAGTCATATGATGAATACGTTGAATATTTGGTATAAAAAACATAAAAATAATGAAAAAAAAAAAGAAGTCGTAGCACAAAGACATGGTATTTAGGCATTTGTCCTATATGTGCAAATCCAAATCAGGCGTATCTTTACTCGGAGTATAGCATAAACCTAAAAGAATTGAAGTGAAGAAGCCCATTCAGAAACAAGAAAATTACATCGTAATTTCTATTTAATTTCGATGAAAGAATACATCAATGAAAAGTTAGATCAATAAATTGAATGAATTCATTTTTTTTTATTTTTTATAGTATAGATTATAGATAAAGGAGCCAAAACGAATCTTTCTTGAAAAAAGGAAGGCCCGTTCATTAGAAGTTAAAAAGATCCCGCTAAACTAAAAAAGACTGGAATCTAAACATTGATTCTTTTTTTTTTTTCGCAATTTTTGTTAAACCGTATGCATCAAAAGGTGCATGTACGGTTCTTAAGGTATACAATTTTATCCTAATCAACCGACTTTATCGAGAAAGATTACTTTTTTTAGGCCAAGAGGTTGATAGCGAGATCTCAAATCAACTTATTGGTCTTATGGTATATCTCAGTATAGAGGATGATACCAAAGATCTGTATTTATTTATAAACTCTCCCGGCGGATGGGTAATACCCGGAGTAGCTATTTATGATACTATGCAATTTGTGCGACCTGATGTACAGACAATATGCATGGGATTAGGCGCCTCAATGGGATCTTTTATTCTAGTCGGTGGAGAAATTACCAAACGTCTAGCATTCCCTCACGCTTGGCGCCACTGCCTTTTTTAGTTCAATTTGAGACAAAAAATAAAACAAAACTATGCCTTCGCCATATAAAATATGAATATTAAGTAATAATAGCATGGCACTTTGAATTCGATATGAGACCCTTTTTTATTTTTTTGTTTTTTCGAAATCCTTAAGATTATGTATCGAAACAGTAGTATGAGATAAAAGGCATTTCCTATTTTATTTGATCTATCGAGGGCCCCCTCTTTCAGCGTCACAAACTTTTTTGTTTTCACAACAGAAGACTCTTAACAATATTTGGTTATGAAAGAATATTCAAATAAATAAATTTTTTTTTTATTTATTTTAATTACAAAAAAAAAAAAAAGAAACTTTGGGATTGCTGAATAAAAGACGAAAAATAATAAAGCAACGGAGCCATCATAGTATTTAAAAATGACTTCAAAATAAAAGGAAGGGTGGTTATTGGATCATTTACTCCTCTGGGTCTGATAGATCCTATATTTTCTATTCCTTTGATGGAAGGTGAAAATGAATTCCATTGTAAAGCCGTATGCAATGCACAAAAGATGCCTGTACGGTTGTTTCAATTTATTTATTGTTTTTCTCTTTAACTCATCATGTGAGATAGAGAAACCGTTTATTAAATCATCAGGGTAATGATCCATCAACCTGCTAGTTCTTTTTATGAGGCACAAACGGGAGAATTTATCTTGGAAGCGGAAGAACTACTGAAGTTGCGGGAAAGCATCACAAGAGTTTATGTACAAAGAACAGGCAAACCCTTATGGGTTATATCCGAAGACATGGAAAGGGATGTTTTTATGTCAGCAACAGAAGCCCAAGCTCATGGAATTGTTGATCTTGTAGCCGTTGACTAAAAAATAGAAAGAAGGTATTTTTTGCAAATCCGCAATTTGAGATTTTATCTTCTTACTGGGTTTAATAGAATATTTTCTATTAATTAATCTAGTATTATTAATACTATTAATTATTAATATAGAATCTAGAACTAATTCATAATCATCCGGTTAGGATCGATCTAAACCAATTCATTATGTATATGATTCAACATGCCAACTATTAAACAACTTATTAGAAACACAAGACAGCCAATCAAAAATGTCACCAAATCGCCCGCCCTTCGGGGATGTCCTCAGCGTCGAGGAACATGTACTAGGGTGTATGTGCGACTCGTTCAGATCATAGACTGGCACAAAAGAAATGAAAGTATTTTTCCAGTATCAGTGATCAATACCAGCGAATGAATAGGATAGAATGGAAGAGCTACATTCACTATCTAAAAAAAAAAATTTCTCGTACCCTTTATTGTGTATCAAATTTATGGTTTATATTGGTGCAAATCCAATCACCCCCGTTTTCAATTTAAGATGAGAAAGAATTCCCCATTGGTAATAAATGCTTATCCATTACGCGGAGAAAATCCTATTTAACAGAAGGATTATATTATACCCTTCTTCTTGCAAAAACGGACTAAGAGGGTTAGCTACCCGGCGAATCTTCATAATTAAATACCGTTACTGCATAGGTAAATCTCATTGTGAAAGAACGATAATTCATGAGTAGAGCCAAAGAACGTGAACTGTACAAGTTAACAATAGAAAAGAATGAGCTCCGGTGTATAGAGAGGACCTCACCGTTTAAGAACTAACCATAGAAACGATGGAAACCACTATTTCTTTATCCATTTCTATTTTTTTTTTTTTTATGTTTACTATGTTTTTTTGATACTTAGTATCACAATATCAATACAATTTTTTATTATGAGATGAAATGCCTCCCCAAAAAAGAAAAAAAAAATAGTGGTCGGGAAGGTTATAGTAGCAAAAGCCATTGGAATTTTTTTTTATACATTGGAAAAATCCGTTTTGTTATTAATAGACTAGGAAAGGAATAACTGAAAGAAAAGAAATCAATTAGTTATTCATCAAAGTTTTTTTTATTCAATGACCAGAATTAAACGAGGATATATAACTCGGAGACGTAGAACAAAAATTCGTTTATTTGCAGCAAGTTTTCGAGGGGCTCATTCAAGACTTACTCGAACTATTACTCAACAGAAAATAAGAGCTTTGGTTTCATCCTATCGGGATAGAGTTAGGAAAAAAAGGGATTTTCGCCATTTATGGATCGCTCGAATAAATGCAGTCGTTCGAGACAGTAAAGTATACTATAATTACAGTGGATTAATGAACAATCTGTACAAGAAGCAGTTGCTTCTTAATCGTAAAATACTTGCACAAATCGCTATATTAAATAGGAATTGTCTTTATATGATTTCAAATGAGATTAGAAAATAAGAAGAGTGGAAAGAATCCATCGGAATAGTTTAAATGGAGTTCCCTGCAGAATGAACGCCGGGAAGGTAGAGTAGAAATTAGTATGATAAATATCATAAAATTGTCAAAATGAACAAAGATGTTCAATAAAAAAAAAAAGATTGATTCTGCTTCCCTCATTCTTTTTTTTTTTTTTATTCTTACAACACGAAAATCAAATCTAGGTTCTCGGATTTTTTGAACAAAGCATCAATCCTACTTTGAGCGTTTAGATTTTCATTTTTATTCAATTGAAAGGTAAGCTTATTTTTTTCTAGTTCTAAGACCAATAGTTCTAGCGATTGCCTCGCTTCTTTCAAATTGTTTTTCATTATTAAGAAAAGGTAACAAAGATAAAATACGAGCTTGTTTTATAGCAATAGTAATTAATCGTTGCTGTTTTAAAGTCAATCTATTTACGCGTCTAGATAATATTTTTCCTTGTTCACTAATAAATCGACTAATTAAACTCATGTTTCTATAATCAATTCGATCCCCCGATTGAATCGGGGGCAAACGCCTACGAAAAGATCGTTTGGATTTAAGAAGGATTCGCTTTGATTTATCCATGGTTTGTTTATTCCTTATCCCGAAAATCCTATTTCAATCGGATCAAAAAAAACCGATTTAGAATTAAGAAATAGGATTTATTTTTTTTTTTAATAGAAAATCTATTTTCTATATGTCATTTTTCATTTTCCTTGGAATGGAAGGGTTACCACACAGACGGATCTATTTCTTTATCTCCCCATGAATCGTATGTTTGTAACAACAGGGACAGAATTTTCTCAATTCCAATCGACTAGGTGTATTGTGTCGATTCTTTTGAGTAATATATCTGGAAATCCCCATTGATTCTTTATTAGAAATGTTTCGAACACAACTAGTACATTCCAAAATAACCGTTACTCGGGCATCTTTACCCTTGGCCATGAACCTCCTTTGTATTTTTGATTTACGCAACTATTTCATTTTCAAATCCAAAACAAAATGACGAAAAGAAAAAAAGAACGAAAAAAACAGAAGTTGCTAAAATGATGAAAGATTTCGTTGCAATCATATTATAGTAATAATAAGTAATACAAGGATTTCAAAATTTAGAATCGCAGTACAGTATTTCATTTTTCATTTCAGTATCTTGTATTATATTTTTGTGCTAGCCATCAAATTTTTATTTCCGTTATCACTCGTTTAGTAATTTAATTGGAACCTAGGCCCAAGTCCGAGTTTGACTGAGGTTGAATCCACTTTTATTCTTTCTCTTTTATTTTTCTAAATTATTTTGTATTCTAATAACAAAAAAAAGATAAGGGGAGAGGATTAGTCACAGATATTTGATTGTAGCTGTAATCTTCTTCACCCCTTCCCGGGTTAACAACTAGAATGAAAAAAAAGGGAATATCAACGCATCTGGGAATAAACGATTGATCTCTATCAATAGACCCGCTAAAGATCCGAACCAGAGAGTACTTACTACTGGTGCCACGGAGAGATATGTTTTTAGATCTCTCATTTTAAAAACTCCTTCTTTATTCTTTATAGTAATTTGTACTACATAATATAGTAATTTGTACTACATAATGGTAATACATATATGATCAGATGTCTATATAGTTCCGCTTATATTGTGCACGAACTCTCTAATTGAAATTGAAATCTACAACAATTAGGTAGATATTCTTTTTTTAGAAAAAAAAAAAGAATATGTCCCTTTCCGCCTCAACATTATCTAAAAATATTTCTTTTTTTACGGCGGGTTTCATAGTTATTTCATGCGTATATAATTCTTTTTTTTATTATATAGTATGTATGTTATATGATATGAAACAAAAAAGAAGAAATGTCAATCTAATTTGTTTATATCAAATTAGGAAATAAATCAAAATGTTGGAAAACAAGACAGGGATTCTCTACAATGACACTGTAGACCAATTGAAAGGGATGTAGCGCAGTTTGGTAGCGCGTTTGTTTTGGGTACAAAATGTCACGGGTTCGAATCCTGTCATCCCTACCTATTACTTTTTTTCTGGACAGTAAAAAGGAATCAATTGAGATCGATTACAATTGAACATACCTAATTAATCTTTTCTTTCATTTTCTCATATTCTATATGATAGTATATACATGCAAGATATATTAGGATTACTTTTATTTTATTGAAAATAACGCGCTCTTAGTTCAGTTCGGTAGAACGTGGGTCTCCAAAACCCGATGTCGTAGGTTCAAATCCTACAGAGCGTGATTGCATTCTTGTTATTGGTAGGTCAAAATTGTACTGAAATAATTGAACAGCAATCTGAATTTGACCCCCTATGAGTTCAAGCAAGTAGGAGGTCAAGCAAAAAAATAGATGTTAATTAATCAAAGGTCCAACTGGTCACCACGTCTGTATTGTAAATATGCAGTTACAAATAATCCAGCCAAAGTAATAGGAATTAGACCTAATACGATTCCAAATAGAAAAACTTCAATCATTTCAATTTATTTGCACCA